TTTCTTTTTAAGAACCAAAAAGATTTGTGCCAAAATAACAGATGCCAAGAAAAGCAAAAGACCTTGGACACGTAATGGATCTTGAAGTACTATTTCTGCATCCCCCTGACCAAACCCGCCCACATTAGGATTACTTGTTAATGGTTGGTCAAGTTTTATGGATTCGCCCTCGGAAACAAGAAGTTCGGGCCCTGGCGGGAGAATATCAACCACTTGACGTCCATCTGATGCATCTACTATGGTGATTTCGTATCCCCCTTTTTCTTTTCGTATGATTTTACTTACTATACCTGCTGCTGTAGCATTATAAACATTATTGTTACTCTTGCTCCCGTCGGGATAAATCTGCCCCCTTCCTCTGTTCCCTCCTACGTATATGGGATATTTTAAGAAGTGAACATCTTTCTTAGTAGCGGGGTCCGGGGAAAGAATAGGAAAGGTTATTTCACTATATTTCTGACCAGGAACAGGCCCTATCACAATAATATTTTTTTTAGTCGGGCGGTAACTCTGAAAAGACAGATTTCCCATCTTTTCTTTAAGCTCAGGCGAAATACGGTCGGGCGGGGCTAATTCAAACCCCTCGGGTAAAATAAGAACAGCACCTACATTCAAAGCTCCTTTTTTTCCATTAGCAAGAACTTGTTTCACTTGCAGATCATAGGGAATTCGAACAACTGCTTCAAATACAGTATCCGGAAGTACCGCTTGTGGAACCTCGATATCCACGGGTTTATTAGCTAAATGGCAATTGGCACATACAATACGGCCAGTTGCTTCTCGTGGATTTTCATAACCCTGCTGTGCAAAAATGGGATATGCATTTGAAATGGGTGCCTGAGTTATTATATATATAATAAGTGATACGGAAATGGACTGAGTAATCTCTTTCTTTATCCACGAAAAGTTATTTTTAGTTTGCATGGTCCAATCATTGATCCCGAAAATTTCTACGATAAAATTAGGTAGGTCGCTAATAGAGTTCCCTATCTATAATTTTGATATTGACTGAAATAATTTTACTGGAATGTTGGAGTAATCCCTTGTCTGGGTAGAAAGACTAAGTAAAATTTTGAATGTTTTGCTTATGTACAAAGTAACAAATATTATAATTGGGTTGGTCAATCGTTTTTCAGTCATTCATTGAATGATAAATAACTACAAGTGAAGGAGATACACGATTTAAATAGCGAAAGATCCAATATTTAAAAATTGTATCTAAAATGACTGGAAAAGTAGAAACAAGACCAGATATAATTTGATCATTATGAGCAAATCCAAAATCTTTGTAGACAGAGCCAATCATTAATTCCCAACCGTGGGGCGAATGGAATCCTATACATAAATCAGTTAATAAAAGAATAGAAAAAGCTTTTATTGTGTCGCTTAAGTTATATAGGAACTCTTGAACCCAAGAGTTAAGAATAACAAGTTCTTCATTACCGAAAATAGAATAACCACTTATAATAATGAAACAGATTATATTTGTCGAGAAGTCTAAAATTGTATGGATAAGACCCTCATTGTGCATCTTGATCAATTGGATCGTTTCTTTGTAGATTTCGACGCGAAGCTTTTGTAAATGTTTTTCTGGGTATTCCTTTATCATTTCCTCCAAACGGAGGAGTTCCTCTAAGTCTATTAATTTTTTTAGAATACTCTTTTCTTGAATATCATTCAAAAAAACTTCGGATTGTCTAATATTCCACCAATTAGTAATCCAAGATTCCAGACTTTTTTTAAAAGAGAGAGAGATCCACCAAGGCAAAAATATTATAGATGCAAGATATAGAAGGGAAATTAATACTTTTTTTTTTGCCATTTTTCGTCTGTGAATTTTTGAAGTTTTAATGAACTCACCCCATCTCCGTCGACTCTATAGAATACTAATATTTCTATCAAGCATAAGTTATATTCCAAGTCCTAGAGCCCACTTCAAATTCCAGTCAGATTTCGAGAGGAACGAGCCCCCGTTCTATTACAAAAAAAAAACTAAATTAAAAAATTAGGGACACAAACTATTTAATTTAGTTTTAAGATTGTTTCATATACGTTTACTTTGGCTAGAATAAGCGTTCGGAAGAAACTTACGTTAAGTTATACTATATAAAAAAAGAGGATTTTTTAGTTTTTCCCTCTTGCAAAGTATTCATTCTTCAGTTCCTTTTTTCAAAATACTTCAATTGGTACACGCAAGAAATAGGCCAATTCAGCGGCTTTTTGCTCAATTTCTCGTGGAGTCAAATTATCATCAGTACGTGTCAAGGGAATGGCCCCCTGGCCTCTGATTTCCATATAAAGGACACGACGAGCAAAAAGACCCTCTTTATTTTCTATTCTGATGGACTGAATGTCTTTTATAAGGAATCGGAGGAATATGCGCCGGTTTTTTCCAGGAAATCCCCAACGAAAAATACACACTATGCCCTCTTTTATATCGAATCGATCATAACCACTACCCACATTCAACGAAATTGTGCACCACAAGTAGGAGCTAATAAAAAGACCGGCGATCCCATAGAAAGACATCACGACCCCCTGTGGAAAAAAATTGAGTTGCTGAGACGGAAATAAAGATATAAAATTTTTACCAAAATAACTGGAGATTCCGACCAATACAAATCCTAATGAACCTAAAAAAATAATAAGGGCCCAGCCGAAATTACTGATTTTTCGAGATCCCGCTATAAGTTCTATCCATATACGTTTTGATCGCCAACCCATACTCTCACTAGACCTAGTTGCGTTTTATTTAAATTGGAAGAATAACAAAAATAAATTCAATTTTACTTTTTTGTTTCCGAAGTAACTCTCATCAACAAGTACTATGAATTGCTTAGATCCAAACTAAAATAATAACATCCCTTTCATATGATTTCCTATAGATATCTACATACATATAGAAATATAGTTATAATTCATTTACCCATATACCATGTTTACACATACATAAGAGCTTAGCTTAGACTCGAAATAAGCTACATATTATACCATATTCTAGTAAATAGGTATAGGTGTTATCATCCAAGTCAGTTTTGATAAAAAAAAAGATAAGAATTGCCCTTTTATAGTATTTAAAAAATCTTGTTTTTTTGAACATGAAGAGATAAAGAAACCATTGCAATTGCCGGAAATACTAAACCCACTAAAGGAACAAAAATTGAGGGAAAGTTGTTAAGCGTTATCATAGAAGGGGTACCTCGATTTAATATTTGTACCTGTTATTTTTATTTATTGTTTTATATTATACTATGAATTATAAGATATCTTAGAATTCATAGTATAATATAAGAATTTTAATTCTAAAATTAGAATATTTTTTTTTTTTCAATTTTTATTTGGAACCTATTCACAAATATTTTTCATAGAAATATAAAAAATTTACAGAACCGGTTCGGGTCGTCATTAATCTTTTTGAATAATTTGGAGATAGTAGTACGTATACATATGTATCTAAGCATACCTAAATGATATACCTTCTTTTTCGTCCTGATCAATATAACCAAAAGAATTCCTCAGCCCTATCCAATAAATAATTCCATATCTGTACAAAATAGAATAGCCCATTTATACAGAAATTAAAATGAATCTTAAAATTTCATAATTTTTTTGAAATTCAAATTATGAAATTTTAAGATTCATTAGTAAATTAAGACTCTAAGGTTCTACTTGATCTAAGTTAGATTCAAAGGAAAGAAAGGGTATCGCCGAAATAAATCCCTCAGAATGCCCTTTAAAGTATTACGTGGTACGAGTGAATCAAATAATCCTTGTTCAAATAAATAGTCAGCTACTTGTACTCCTTCAGGTATGATAATGTTCAATGTTTGTTCAATTACTCTTTTACCCGCAAATGCAATATAAGCATCGGGCTCGGCAATAATAATATCCCCCAACATACCAAAACTAGCCATCACCCCGCCTGTCGTAGGAGATGTAAGGATTGGTACATACAATGATTTGTTATTTAATTCACATTCATAATCATATAAAGCCGCAGATATTTTAGCCATTTGCATCAAACTCAAACTTCCTTCTTGCATCCGTGCTCCTCCAGAAGCACACACTAGAATAATAGGTAAACGTTTAGTGGTAGCATATTCAACCAAACGTGTTATTTTTTCACCGACCACAGATCCCATACTGCCCCCCATAAACTCAAACTCCATAACCCCAATTGCTATGGGAACTTCATTTAATTGGCCTGTGCCCGTTTGAATAGCGTCAGGTAATCCTGTTTCTTTTTGATAAGAGTCGAGACGCTCTGTATAAGAAGGTCCGTCCCCAAACTTCAACGCAAGAGCTCTCGCTTCCTCTTCACGTTCAGATTGGAATTTCTCAAACTCCAAATTAAAACGTTCCTCAAATTCAGAAAGAATCTTCTCCTGAAGAGTCTTTTGCTCCTCAGAAAGTTCCTTCTCCGAAGGTTTCTCCTCAGAAGGTTCCTTTTCAGAAGGTTTCTCCTCAGAGGGTTCCTCCTCAGAATTAACTTCAGAAAGTTGCTCATCAGAAAGTTCGTCGTCAGAATTAAACTCCTCAAGTTCCTCCTCAGAATTAACTTCAGAAAGTTGCTCATCAGAAAGTTCGTCGTCAGAATTAAACTCCTCAGAAAGTTCGACCTCATCATATTCAAAAGGTTCCCTTTCAGGATCAAATGACAATTCAAAAGGATCTAGAGAGAACAGGTCTTCATTTAGAGGATTCCAAGTACCCGGATCAATCGAAAGTTCGAGTCTATCGAAACTACTCATTTTCAAATGAAATCCACAGTATTCACAAATATTCATTTTTTCTTTCAAAAACTTCTTATAATTTAATCCATAACAATCCTCGTTCTCGCAGAGAACCCACAGTGGATTTTCTTCGTATGGAATCTCTTCATATGGATTCTCTTCTACAATTACATTATCAATTACATTATCGGAACTAATAGTTAAATCAGTTCCACCTACAGTTACATCGATATCGTTCGAATTCATAATTAAATCACTACCCTATGT